ATTAGCTTATTTAGCTTATTCTTATTAAAATATTATATTATATGTATCTCATTACACATAAAATAAGTATTGATATCCTTTATAATGAGAATTTATATATCTATATATTTGATGTATCTCATTATACATAAAATAAGTATTGATATCCTTTATAATGAGAATTTATATATCTATATATTTGATGTATCTCATTATACATAAAATAAGTATTGATATCCTTTATAATGAGAATTTATATATCGTGTTCCGTCTTAAATCATTTAGGAAGGGGGAAAGGGGCCTTGGCCTGCCGGGGCCCGGCCCCACCCCCACCAATTTGTAATTTCTTTTTCTTATTAAAATATTATATTATATATATTCACTTTTATAAATATAGGGGGAGGAGTGAGGCCTTGGCCTGCCGGGGCCCGGCCCCACCCCCAATTCATTATCTTTTAGAATTATTATACTATAAATTCTTACATAGTGTTTTAGACAAATTCAATATCAATTTTCCGGATAAATGGATTTTAGCCCAAAATCCCTTTAAATCTACCCTCCTCAATAGCTTCTAGAAAGTTTATAAGTAAGTAAAAATTTTCAATTGTATTTCCGGGCTTATTTTTTCATTTTTTGAAAATCGCACTTTTTCAATATTGAAATTTTTTAATTTGTTAAAGTTTCACACTTAAAAATTTGATTTTTAAATAGATTTAAATATCTAACAAAATTGAACTCAATACAGTTTTCAGGTAAATAGATTTATATAAAAATTCATTTATTATAAAGAAATTTATAATATTTATTTATATTTAGTATAATCAAAGTAATAAATCAATTATATTAACTATTTTTAGTGCCAGCAGTTGCGGTTAAACTAGTAATAAAAATTTACTAAATTATTTATTTTTACTTTTATATTAATAAACAAATTATTAAGTGAAATTTTATTTTGTTTAAAAATACTTTACTTATTTTTAAAAAAATTTACAATTTTAAAAAAGGATTAGATACCCTTATATATTCTAAATATTTTCTGGGTAGTAACACTTTAGAAAAACCTATGTACTTTGGCGGCATTTAATCATTATAGAGGAACCTGTTTTTTAATCGATAATACACGATACATCTAACTTTTTTTAAAATTTTATATACCTCCATCTTAAGGATTAATAATAATATTCTCCCTAAATTAAATTTTAAATAAGTTAGGTAAAGGTGTAGACTATAAAAATGAACTTAATGGGTTACTTTAAATAAAATTTATGGAATATTACTTAAAATTTTTATAAAAAAGGATTTATTAGTAATAATAAAACATTATTTTACAATGAAAATGATAAAAAATGTGCACATATCGCCCGTCACCCTTATCTAAAGATAAGGTAAGTCGTAACACAGTTGATATTTTGGAAAAAGTATCAAGAAGTAATTAAGCTTTAGCTTTCACTTACACTGAAAAGATGGAAATTTTGTTAAAAAAATTTTTTTTTTTTAAAAATATTTATCGAAAAATAATTTAAATTTTTATAATATTGAAACTGTAAAGGAAGTATTAAAAAATTAATAAAGAATAATTAATTTCCTTTAGTATCAGGAATTTTCAACATTTTTTTTTTACAAAAATTTTCTTGAAAAAAAGTCATCTATAAATATATTATTTTTTTGTTATATAAATCTATAAATAAATTTATAGCAATTATACTTTAAACGACCTTTTTGATAACCAGTTTCTTTTATTTTATAAAAATTACCTAAATTTTTAAAGATAACTTTATAAATAAATTTTTTATCCCTCCTTTATTAATTAGAAATAAAAGTTTTCAAAAAGTTTAATAACTAAACTTTTTTTTTTATTAATATTTCTAAAAAGACTAAATCATATTTAAAATATTGATAATGATAATATAAGTAGATTATAAAATCTAATAAATTACGAATTAAGCAAATATATATTGAGTGACTGTTTACCAAAAACATTTTTTACTGAAAATAATTTTAAATATTGCCTGCTCAATGAAATTTTAATAGCCGCAGAAATTTAACTGTGCTAAGGTAGCATAATCATTAGTCTCTTAATTAGAGACTTGTATGAACGGTAAGACATCTCAATAACTTTTTTAATTATTAAAATTTAAATTAAACCAAGAATAAAAATGTTCTTATAAAAAAAAGACGACAAGACCCTTTTGAACTTTACTTTAGTTTGGCTGGGGCAGCTAAATAATAATTATTTTATTTATCCTATTTTATTAAATGACCCACATACTATTTGATTTATGAACAAGTTACCATAGGGATAACAGCATAATTTTTTTTTAAAGCTCTTATTAAAAAAAAAGATTATGACCTCGATGTTGAATTAATATTACTTATAAAATGCAACAATTTAAAAAGTAGGTCTGTTCGACCTTTAAAATATTACATGATTTGAGTTCAAATCGGTGTAAACCAGATTGGTTTCTATCTTTTTTAAACTTTATTTAGTACGAAAGGACCAATAAAAATATTATAAATAATATTTTGGCAGAAAAATGCAATAGATTTAGAATCTATAAATACTATTAATTTCAGCTTCTATTAATTCGCTTATTGCTATTATTAGCATTTTAATCGCAGTGGCATTTTACACAATTTTAGAACGAAAGATTTTAGGATATATTCAAATTCGAAAAGGCCCCAACAAAGTAGGATTTATAGGAATCCTTCAACCCTTTGCTGATGCAATTAAATTGTTTAATAAATCCCTATCCTCAACAGATAACTCAAACTTTTACATCACATTATTTACTCCTAGAGTAAGTTTATTTCTTGCAATAATTTTAATCCCTTTACTCCCTATAAGAAATTTTCATTTTTTAGATATCAAACAAAATATAATTACCTTTTTTATTATTTCAAGACTAAGAGTATATTCTATTCTATTAATTGGCTGATCCACTAATTCTAAATATAGACATATTGGAGCTATTCGAAGAGTAGCACAAATAATTTCATACGAAGTTTCATTCTTTTTAATTATTCTTTTTATTATTTTATTAAGAAATTCATTTAATTTTTTACAAATTATACTTCACCAAAATTTATGATATTTTTTAGGAAATTTTTTTCTATTTTTAATATGATTAACAAGAATCCTTGCTGAAGTAAATCGAAGACCCTTCGATTTTGCTGAAGGGGAATCTGGATTAGTATCAGGATTTAATGTAGAATATATAGGAGGATGATTTGCATTAATTTTTTTAGCAGAATATTCAAACATAATCATCTTAAGAATATTAACAATTATTTTATTTATACCTTTAATTAAAATACTATTTCCATTTATTATTTTAAATATTTTATTACTTTGAGTACGTGGAGCTTACCCACGCTTCCGATACGATTTCTTAATAAATTTAAATTGGAAGATTTTTTTACCAATAATTCTTTTTATTACTCCAATAGCCTTATTATTTTTATTCTGATCCTTTTAGATTCTTAAACTTACAAAATTTTTATTTTACTTAAACTAATCAATCTGATTTTAAAGAATTATTCTTAATAAATGTTTTCAAAACATTTAACAATTAAAATCTATTTAATTAATTAAATCTTGAAATTCATTAACCCCCCAAAATATAAAAAATATTATAAAATATAATATACTAAAAACTATACCCATTTGTATAAAAGGATAATCCACCTCACAAGCTCCAATTCAAGTTAATAATATTCAATTAACAACAAAATATCAAAATAATATCTTTAAAAAAGGATAAAATATAGTTCTTCGAAAACATTGTTTCATAAATATAGGAACAAAATATAAAATTAATACTGATATCATTAAAGCTACTACTCCACCAATTTTACTAGAAATAGAACGTAAAATAGTATAAGCAAATAAAAAATATCATTCAGGTTGAATATGAACTGGAGTTACTATAGGATTTGAAGGAATAAAATTTTCTACATCCATAAAAATATAGGGATATTCTAAACAAACTAAAATAAAAAATATTAATAAAAAAAACAACCCATAAATATCCTTTATACTAAAATAAGGATGAAAATTAATTTTATCAAAATTTCTATTTAAACCTATAGGATTTCTAGAACCAGTTTCATGAAGAAATAATAAATGTAAAATGACTATAAATAAAATAATAAAAGGTAAAATAAAATGAAAAGAAAAAAAACGAGTTAAAGTAGGATTTCCCACTGAAAATCCTCCTCATACCCATTCTACTAGCCTAATACCAATATAAGGAATAGCAGATAAAAGATTAGTAATTACAGTAGCTGCCCAAAATGATATCTGTCCTCAAGGAAGGACATATCCTAAAAAAGCAGTAGCTATTGATAATAATAAAATAGTTACTCCTGATAATCAAGTTTTTTTAAAACGATAAGATCCATAATATAAACCACGCCCTATATGAATATATATAAATAAAAAAAAAAATCTAGCCCCATTAGCATGAATAACCCGTATTACCCACCCATAATTAACATCACGAATTAAATGAATAATTCTATCAAAAGACAATATTACCCTTCCTGAAAACTGAAGTGCTAAAAATACCCCAGTTATAATTTGAAAAAAAAGAAAAATTCCTAGCAAAGACCCAAAATTCCAGAAATAAGATAACCTTCTTGGGGAAGGTAAATCGATTAATGACCCATTTATAATATTTAATAATTTATCTTGTTTTCGATATGAAATTATAATATATCATTATTTAACCTATCAAGTTAACCCTTTATTCAGGCACCTTATATACATAATTCGAATAGCACCTATCTCTATTATCCTAATTCATACTACTAAAATTATTAAGAACAATAAATATATTACTAAAAATATTCTAACTACAAATAAATATCTTACCCAAATTTCTATTCTACTAATTCTTAAATCTAAAACAAATTCATAATAATTTAATTTATTATATAAATAATATATCCCAATTAATAAGAATAATATTCCAGAATTTTCAAACCTTTCATTTGGCAAAACTCTCATTATATAAGTAAAAATAACTAATACACCACTCATTAATACTAAAATTATTATATAACTAAATCAAAATCTTATTAATATTCATTTTATATATAATGAATAAAATAATACAATTATAATTATAGATAAAATGATTAACATAGGTTGAATTCTTGTGATAAATAATACTCCTAAAGTGATTATTATTTTCAAAAATTTTAGTTTAAAAAACACCTACTTTGGATGTAGGAAAACTCACTATAATTAAATTTATAATTATTATTAGAATTACTAGATTTTGATGATGACGAAAAAATGTAATTATCTTACTTCTTAGACTAGAATTAATACTTCTATCTTTATATATTTTTATTATAGTAAATTTATCATCTATATCATCATTATCTTTAATAATTATATTAACTATTATAGTAGCAGGTTCATCTATAAGATTATCTATATTAGTATCAATATGCCGACTTTTTAAATCACCTAATTCTCTTCCTATTTGATCTCTAACCTTTGATAAAATTGATATTTCCTATTATATTTTCTTCCTTTTTAATTTTTAACTATTCTAATTTTACTGTTTTAATCTCTTTATTAATTTTTATTATTATTTCTAATAATATTAAAATATTAATTTTTAATAAATTTATATTTATAGATCAATTATCATTAGTCTTAATTTCACTCACTATAATTAGAATTTTAGTAATTATTATATCATCTAATTCACTAAAATACTCATTCATGATAATCTCTTCTATTATATTAATTTTAATTTTAACATTCCTATCAATCAATTTATTTGTTTTTTACATTTTATTTGAAATCGTATTAATTCCAACTTTAATTCTTATTACAAAATCAGGCTATCAACCTGAACGGCTCCAAGCAGGACTTTATTTTATAATATATACTATTTTTGCTTCATTACCACTTCTTCTAGGAATCTTACATTTTAAATATTTTCCCAACATAATTTTTATTTCAATAAATTGTTACCAAACTAACTTTACAATAATTTTCTTAATTGCATTTTTAGCTAAAATACCAATATTTTTAATTCACTTATGATTACCAAAAGCTCATGTAGAAGCTCCAGTCGAAGGATCAATAATTTTAGCCGCAGTCCTATTAAAATTAGGAGGATATGGGATAATCCGATTTATCCCTATACTTTATTCCAAAATTATTCCATTTAATATATGAATTTCTAGAATTAGAATTATTGGAGCTATTATTACAAGAATAAATTGTATCCGACAAAAAGATTTAAAATCTTTAATTGCTCATTCCTCAGTAGCCCATATAGGCTTAGTATTAGCTAGAATCATAACCTTTTCAAATATAGGGATAAATGGAGCCATTATTATAATGTTTGCTCATGGAATATCATCATCAGCTTTATTCTTAATAGTAAATATAATTTATACAAAACATCATACTCGAAACATCATTATATTTAAGGGGCCATGATCCTCTTTTCCTAATATTTCTTTTTGATGATTTTTATTTATTGCTTCAAATATTTCAGCCCCTCCATCTATCAATTTAGCAAGAGAAATCTTCATCTTAATAAGATTAATTAATAATAATTATTTAATAATAATTCCCTTTATTTTTATTTCTTTAATAACATCAATTTTCTCAATTAATTTATTTTTAAATTCTTCTCATAATATTTCTAACACCAAAATATCATCAAATTCAGAAAACAAAATTTTCTTGTGCTTATTTATACATATAATCCCTTTAATTTTTTTTATTCTAAAATTAGATATCTTCACACTATATATAATTAGTTTAAGAAAAACATTGGTTTGTGGAACCAAACAAACTAAAATTAATTTCCGAGGAATTACTATATTTATCGTATCAATATTACCTCTATTATTATCTTTATATTTATTTTTTTATTCCACATTTATCTCTTTAGAAATTTCTTTAATTTCATTTTCTTCGCTTAATATTCCTGTAAGATTAATAATTGATTGAACATCAATATTATTCTTATTTACAGTCATATTTATCTCAAGAATAATTCTAACTTATAGAATAGGGTATATCCCCCCCCTTGAACATAAACAATTCTCAATCATACTTTTATTATTTGTTATATCAATATCATTCCTAATCTTATCAGATAATATTATTTTTATCCTCTTAGGGTGAGACGGGTTAGGATTAACTTCATTCATTTTAGTAATTTTTTACCAAAATTCATCATCCTCGGCTTCGGGAGCAATTACTATCTTTTCCAATCGAATCGGGGATATTCTTATTCTTATCTCAATTGCTCTTTTAACTTCATCTTGTTATTGAAACTTTACTATAAATGAAAATTTTCCTAAAATTTTAATAATTTTACTAGTATTAGCATCATGCTCTAAAAGAGCCCAATTTCCTTTTTCAGCATGATTACCAGCAGCAATAGCTGCCCCAACTCCTATTTCGGCATTAGTTCATTCTTCAACATTAGTAACAGCAGGAGTTTATTTATTAATTCGCATTATAAATTACCCCCACCCATTTTCTATAATAATAATTATAATTATTTCAAGAATAACAGCAATTTACGCAAGAATATCAGCTAACTGAGAAATAGATATAAAAAAAATTATTGCTCTTTCTACCCTTAGACAAATTGCTATAATAATATTTGCTTTAGCACTAGGATCTACAATACTAGCTTTTTTTCATTTAATCATTCATGCTATATTTAAGTCAACAATATTTTTATGTGCAGGAATTATTATCCATTCATATTCATATCAAGACATACGTTGTATAACAATATTAAATAAGTCCCCACTTTATTCTTCTATTTTATGAATTTCTTCACTATCATTAATAGGAATACCCTTTATATCTGGATTTTTTTCAAAAGACCCTATCGTTGAGACTGTAATTTCATCTAACGCATTTTCCTTTATTGTTCTTCTAATAATTTTATCTATTGGAATAACTTCAATATACTCAATCCGAATACTAATATTCTCAATAAAATTTTTTATAAAATCTAAACCCGATATTAACATCCACCCTATAAATTTTATAGAATTGCCTATTATACTTATATCCCCAATATCCATTATTATAGGATGTATAATACTATGAAATTGCTCCCCAGAACAAATCATTATAATCCCTAATAATTATAAATTTATAATTTTAACAACATTATTACTGTGCTTAATAACAGGAAATATTTTATCTTTCTTTAATAAGAATTATAAAAAATTAGGACAATCTTCAATTTCCTTATGATTTAATCACTTTATTACAACAATAATTACACCTTTTATTTTTCCCTTATTTAATAATTTTTTAAAAAATGATAAAACTTGACAAGAAATTTACGGACCCAAAAATTTATTTAATTATTCTTCATTTATTTCATTTAAACCAGATTTTTTATCCTCTCAACTATTATTTATTATCATAATAATTACCTTATTTCCTATTTTAATTTTATCAATATAATTTTTATAGCTTATAAAGAGCACTTTACTGAAGATAAAGAAGTCTTAACATTATCATCATGAAATAATGATGTGAATTTCACTATAAAATCTTCTTAATTTAAGTCGAAATTAAACTGCTTAAAGCTCTTAATAAACAGTAGCTACCGCTATATTAGAAGTTAGAAGCTTCATTTAACTATTCTAGTATGAATTTCATATATCCTGATTGCAAATCAGTTAAAACTTTATATTATCTTCTATTCAGTAACAATGAATTGCAAAGCTTAATTATTAATATGGCAGATTATTGCACTAAGTTTAAGCCTTAGATATAGAAATTATTAATCAATTAAGAGATCCATAATAATACTCATATAATAGTCCAATTACTAAAATTATAAAAAATAAATATACTGAAAATAAATTAATTTTTCTTACTAGAATAAAAGGAATAGGTAATATCAACACAATTTCTACATCAAAAATTAAAAATAAAATAGAAATTAAAAAAAAACGAAAAGAAAAAAATATTCGAGTAACTGATAAAACAATAAATCCACATTCATAAGAAGAAAATACTTCTATATCTAATAATTTCTTATATGAAATTACTATAAATACTAAAGTAATTAAAAATACTAAAACCAAACATATTAATATAAAGAAATATATAAATTAAATCTCTTTTTGATTGGAAATCAAATATACTTATATATTACATAATTTTATATTATACTAAGTTCCTCATCAATAAACTACAGAAAACAAAAATAATCATACTACATCTACAAAATGTCAATATCACGCTGCACATTCAAACCCAAAATGATGACTTCTTCTAAAATGTCCCTTCTTTAAACGCATCCATATAATAGCTAAAAAAATACTTCCCACAATTACATGAAATCCATGAAATCCAGTTGCCATAAAAAATACCGAACCAAATACCGAATCAGAAATTCTAAATTCCGCTATATAATATTCAAACATCTGAAGATTCAAAAAATATCTACCTAAATTCCACGTTAAAAATAAAGATTTATTTGCTAATTTTCAATCTTCATTTAAAATTGACTGATGAGCCCAAGTAACAGAAACTCCTGATGCTAATAAAATTACTGTATTTAAAAGAGGAACCTGAAAAGGGCTAAAAGCCTTAATACCTTCAGGTGGCCAAACTATTCCCAACTCTACAGTTGGGCTTAATCTTGAATGGAAAAATGCCCAAAAAAAAGAAAAAAAAAAAAAAATCTCCCTAATAATAAATAATAATATTCCTAACATTAATCCTCTTAATACCCTACTTGAATGAGATCCTTGAAATGTACTTTCCCGAACTACATCTCGCCATCACCCAAACGAAATAATAGCTGTCATAATAAAAGATAATAACAATAAATCAAATTTAAAAAATATAAATATTTTTACTAACCCAATTACTCTAGATATAACTCTAAAACCTATTAATAAAGGCCAAGGGGAAATAGAAACAATATGAAAAGGATGAAAAGTTTTTTCCAAAAATTAATAATACTCTAATGCGTATAATAAAATTAAAATTCTAAACACAAAACCTTGAATTACTGACACACCAAACTCAAGAATTAATAAAATCCTTTGTAACAAAATTGATATAGAAAACCTAAATATTCTAATAAGCCTAATTCTAGCTAAAAGCCTAATAATTAAATGACCTGCTATTATATTTGCAGCTAATCGAATAGACAATGTAAAAGGCCGTATTAAATGACTAATCCTTTCAATTAATACCATTAAAGGAGATAAATAAATAGGCCTCCCTTCAGGGACCAAATGAGCAGCTCTATACTTAAAATTTTTTCCCCAACCTATAAGGAAAAAAGATAACCAAAAGGTAATTCCTACCCCTATAGTAATTATAGGGTGGGCTGTTCTAGTAAATACAAAAGGAAATAACCCTATTAAATTTCTTATAATTAGATATAAAAAAGTCACCACACATACAAAAACAATAGCTAATTTATTAAGCCCTCCTACTTCTGAAAATATTTTATTTACATACAAAGAAAAATTATTAAAAATAGAATGAGATCTGCCCGAAAAAAAATAGTATTTTATTGGAAATAAACATATAATTAATAAAATAATTACTCAATTTAAAGAAAATATAAAATAAGAAGAGGGATCAAATACAGAAAATAAATTTATCAACATCAAATATTTAAATGACTTTTGTTAAAATTTCTTTTTTTAAAAAAAGAAATTTTTATATACTCTCTATATATTATGCATATTCTAATTAATATAATAACAATTATAAATATGGAAAAAATCCACTTTAAAGGTATAAGTTGAGGAATATTCTTTTCTATAACTTGACAAATTATTATTTTTTATAAACTAATTTTATCATAATTAATTTAAGAGACTAATACCTTAAATCGGCCACTATCTTACATCCACCCTGAAAGAAATTTAACCCGAGGAATAACTGAAATTATAATAGGTATAAATCTATGATTAGCACCACAAATTTCAGAACATTGTCCAACAAATAATCCTACTCGATTAAAGATAAAAGACAATTGATTAAGACGACCAGGAATTGCATCTACCTTTACACCTAAAGAAGGGATAGTTCAAGAATGAATTACATCTATTCTAGAAACAATTATTCGAACATCAGTATTATAAGGAATAATCAGACTATTATCCACTCTTAATAATCGAAATAAATTTCCTGACCCAGATGATATATATCTACCAAATCTTGAATATCCAAGATCTCTATATTCATAAGATCAATACCATTGATGTCCTAAAACCTTTACAGTTATCTCAGGATATTCATATTCTTCCATTAAATAAAGTAGACGAACAGATGGAAAAGCAATTAATAATAAAAAAACCGCAGGTAAAATAGTCCAAATTCTTTCCATTTCCTGACCCTCAAATAAACCTAAGTTATAAAATTTATTTATACAAGAACTTATCAAAACATAACCGACTAAAATTATAATTATAATTATAATTATTATCGTATGATCATGAAAAAAAATTAACTGTTCCATAACAGCAGAAGACCTATTTTGAAAATATAAAGAACCTCAAGTTGGCAAAAATTACTTTGTTAACACATTTAATTGACAAAAAGTATGGTCTAATGGCGGAGCATTATTAATTCATTCTAAAGAAGATCTTACATAATAAATTCTTTGATTAGATACCTTTATAACTAAACCTTCTCAAATCAATATAATAAAAAATAAAACTCCTAATAATGATAAAAATGACCCCAACGAAGATACTATATTTCAAAATACATAAGCATCAGGATAATCAGAATACCGACGAGGTATTCCATTTAATCCTAAAAAATGTTGAGGAAAAAAAGTTATATTTACCCCAATAAACATAACATAAAATTGCAACTTAGTTTTTTTACCATTTAAAACCACTCCAAAAAACAGAGGAAATCAATAAGTAATTCCAGCTAGAATTGCAAATACTGCTCCTATTCTTAAAACATAATGAAAATGTGCTACCACATAATACGTATCATGAAGAACAATATCTAAAGATGAATTAGATAATACCACCCCAGTAATTCCCCCTATAGTAAACAAAAAAATAAAACCAACACATCACATTAATGGTGTCTCAAACTTGAAATATGACCCATGAAGAGTTGCCGTTCACCTAAAAACCTTAATTCCCGTAGGCACCGCAATAATTATAGTTGCTGCCGTAAAATAAGCCCGAGTATCTACATCTATCCCAACAGAAAATATATGATGAGCTCAAACAACAAATCCTATTCCCCCAATTCCCACTATAGCATAAATTATACCCAAATTTCCAAATGGCTCACGCTTTCCAACTGAAGATCTAATAATATGAGAAACAATTCCAAATCCTGGTAAAATTAAAATATATACCTCAGGATGGCCAAAAAACCAAAATAAATGCTGAAATAAAATTGGATCTCCTCCCCCTGAAGGATCAAAAAATGAAGTATTAAAATTTCGATCTGTTAATAATATAGTAATAGCCCCTGCTAAGACAGGCAAAGACAATAGTAATAGAACAGCAGTAATTAATACAGACCAAACAAATAAAGGAACCTTTTCCATAGTTATTCCATAAAACCGTATATTAATAATAGTAGAAATAAAATTAATAGCACCCATAATAGAAGAAGCCCCTGCTAAATGTAAAGAAAAAATTGTAAAATCTACTGATCTCCCAGCATGACCCTCCAATCTAGCCAAAGGGGGGTAAACAGTTCACCCCGCCCCAACACCTATTTCTACTATTGAAGAAATTACTAAAAGAAGTAAAGACGGGGGTAATAATCAAAATCTCAAATTATTTATCCGAGGAAAAGCTATATCCGGGGCCCCTAATATTAAAGGAACTAATCAGTTCCCAAAACCTCCAATTAAAATTGGTATTACTATAAAAAAAATTATTACAAAAGCATGTGCAGTTACAATTACATTGTAAAGTTGACCATCTCCCATAAATCTTTCTGGTTGGCCTAACTCAATTCGAATTAATACTCTTATTGCAGTTCCTACTATTGCAGCTCAAGCCCCAAAAATTAAATATAAAGTACCAATATCCTTATGATTAGTCGAATATAATCATCGCAGTAACTTAGTTTAATTAATAACCTTAAATTGCAAGTTTAATAATCTTCTAAAGAAATCATTAGATGATGAGCTGTAAACTCATATTTGAATTTAGCTCCTCTAGCCTTGAAAACTAATAGAATTTATATCCTAATTTACCAAATTATTATTCATACAATTACCCCCACATTGACCCCCATTATATAAACTAAATCTAATCTTATAATTCTCCTAACTATTATTTTCCTTACTCATCTTAATATATTTATTCTTCTTATAATTACTCTATATACTACCCGAAGATATACATAAAATATTAACACCGATATAATAATTATAAATAGTAATAAGCTATAATCTATAAATAATAAATTATAAAATAATCAGAATTTCAAATAAAATCCGAGCATAGGGGGCATGCCTCCTATGCTCAATATCCCTAATACAAACCTTCATTTTGATCTAATTTTTCCTAATATTCCCACATCTAAAATTTTATCATTTATTATTCTTAATATAACTCCCCTAATCAAAAATCTATAAGTAATTAAATATACAATTCATAAAATATCATTTAAAAAATTACCTAATAAAATTCACCCAACATGATGAATTGAAGAATATGCTATTAATCGTTTCATCCTCTCTTGATTTATTGATCCTGCCGCCCCAATAAATATTCTTCTTAAAATGATTACCCAAAGAAATATTCTCGTTAAAAAAGAAATTAATAAAAGAGGGAGAACTTTCTGAATAGTTATTAAAAGAAAACAGCATCCTCATTCTAACCCTTCACAAACTGATGGAAACCAAAAATAAAATGGACCTGCACCCATTTTATACCTTAAAATTATCAAAATAATATAATCAAATCATCCAAACTCAGAATAAAATATTATTATTAAAATTCCAGAACCCAACCTTTGAATAAAAAAATATTTCAAACAAACCTCCACCCCCTCAGAAGATCGACTATATATAATTGCGATAAACCTTATTATATTAATTTCCAACCCCATTCATACTAAGAACCAATTTCTACATCTTAAAGTCAATAAAATTCTAGCCAGATAAAAAGAAGAAAAACCAACCACTCTCTGAGCCAGCATCTTTTCATTTATGAGGTATGAACTCATTAGCTTTATTAGCTTATGAACCC